AATTGATTCAAAACATCTCTTCCTCGCTGTCAATACTTTCAAAGTTCAAATAAAGAAAACGAAAGGAAAACAAAGAAGGAATCACTTGATTTCCGCGGCACAAACACAAAACAAATAAAAATAAATAAATATAAAATATAAAAATAAATAAAAAATAGAAAATGTAATAAATATATTGTGAAAATGTAATAAATATATTGTATTGTAATAAATTGTAAATAAATTGTAATAGTAATATATTAATTCTATTGAAAATTTAGAATTCTTAATTATATTTATAAATTCTATTTATAATAGAATAGAATTTTATTATATTTTATAATTTTATTATATTTCTATTTTTTTTTTCTATATATTTTGATCACATATCATGCGAAGCGAACCCTTTCTATGCTAAAAGAATCTTATTTGAAATTGGAGTATATAATATTTTTCGAAGAAATCCTATTTTATTTGTTCAATAAAATTCCCTCTCTTTTTTGTTTGTCGACTACTCTACTACTTCTTATATGTTATATGCTTATATGTTATATGCAATAAATAAAAAAGATATTATATGTCATAAAGGTTCTAATAAAAACTCGGAAAAAATAGAAAAAAAAATAGAAACTAAGAATAAGGAATAGGATTCTTTGACGAAAGAGATCAATAGGCATTATTATATTAATATTTGGGAGAATATTTCGACACAAACAAGAAGGAACGGTTCTAGGAAGACAAATAATCCCTCCTAGAATCCCGTTTTTCCAATTTCTATTTATACTGTGCTTAATATTCTCCGCCTATTTATCTTAAGTATCGAGTTGAATTTTCTTATAGTCAAATAGAAAAACAAAAACTATTAAAACTATTAATTGAATATATTTATATTCTATGACATTGAAGTCCGAAAACGGTGACATAATTATAGTGCTCCAATCTCTTGGGGGTGAAAAAAAAAAGAAACAAAAAATAGGTAAATAGTCTTCTTCACAATATACATACTATGACTGACTAGTACTGCGGTGAATTCTCTAAATATGGTAGAAAAAGAATAGAAACAAGCAAGGGGCTTTTCATAATCTTTTGATTATACAGAATTACATAATTATCAACAAAAAGATTTCGTTATTTTTACGAACTTAATATGTTGATAAATCCGCGGACCTAGAAATTCATTTCAGATAATTGAACCTTCTCAAACTGTTTCTTTTTAAGAACCAAAAAGATTTGTGCCAAAATAACAGATGCCACGAAGAACAAGAGACCTTGGACACGTAACGGATCTTGAAGTACTATTTCCGCATCCCCCTGACCAAATCCACCCACATTGGGATTACTCGTTAATGGTTGATCAAGTTTGATAGATTCACCCTCTGAAACAAGAAGTTCTGGTCCTGGAGGTATAATATCAATCACTTCGCGGCCATCCGATGCATCTACTATAGTTATTTCATATCCCCCCTTTTCTTTTCGTATGATTTTGTTTACTATACCTGCTGCTGTAGCATTATAAACATTATTATTACTCTTGCTCCCGTCGGGATAAATCTGCCCCCTTCCCCTGTTCCCGCCTACGTATATTGGATATTTTAAGAAGTGAACATCCTTCTTAGTAGCGGGATCGGGGGAAAGAATAGGAAAGGTGATCTCATTATATTTCTGACCAGGAACAGGGCCTACCACAAGAATACTTTTTTTAGTGGGACGATAGCTTTGAAAAGACAGATTACCTATCTTTTCTTTTATCTCAGGCGAAATACGATCAGGGGGAGCCAATTCAAACCCCTCCGGTAAAATAAGAACAGCCCCGACATTCAAAGCCCCCTTTTTACCATTAGCAAGAACTTGTTTCACTTGCATATCATAAGGAATTCGAACAACTGCTTCAAATACAGTATCAGGAAGTACCGCTTGTGGAACTTCGATATCCACGGGCTTATTAGCTAAATGGCAATTGGCACATACAATACGGCCAGTTGCTTCTCGCGGATTTTCATAACCCTGCTGCGCAAAAATGGGATATGCATTTGAAATAGGTGCTCGAGTTATTATATATATCATGAGCGATACGGAAATTGATCGAGTAATCTCTTCCTTTATCCAAGAACAGTAATTTCTAGTTTGCATGGTCCAATCATTGATCCTGAAAAGTTCTACAATAAAATTAGGTTGGTCACTGGTACAGTTCCCTATCCATGATTCTGCTATGTACTGAAAGAATTTTACTGGAATATAGGAGGAATCCCCTGGATGAGTAGAAAGAAAAAGAAAAGAATAAGTCAATTTTTGAATGGTTAGCTTTTGTACAAAATAACAAACTTTATAATTGGATCAGTGGATCCTTTTTTCAGTCATTCATTGAATGATAAATCACTACAAGTGACGGAGATACACGATTTAAATAACGGAAAATCCAATATTTCAAAATTGTATCTAGAATGACTGGAAAAGTGGAAACAAGACCGGATATAATTTGATCATTATGAGCAAATCCAAAATCTTTATAGACAGAACCAATCATTAGTTCCCAACCATGGGTCGAATGGAATCCTATACATAAATCAGTTAATAAAAGAATAGAAAAAGCTTTTATTGTGTCGCTTAAGTTATATAGGAATTCTTGAACCCAAGAGTTAAGAATAATAAGTTCTTGATTACCTAGAATAGAATAACCACTTAAAATAACGAAACAGATTATATTTGTCGAGAAGTGCAAAATCGTATTCATACGATCTTCGTTGTACGTCTTGATCAATTGGATCGTTTCTTTGTAGATTCCGATACGAAGGTTTTGTAGACGTGTTTCCGGGTATTCCTTTATCATTTCATCCAAGAGTAACAGTTCCTCTAATTCTATGAATTTTTTTAGAATACTCTTTTCTTGAATATCATTCAAGAAAATTTCGGATTGCCTAGTATTTGACCAATTAGTAACCCAAGATTCCATATTTTTCTTAAATGAGAAAGAGATCCACCAGGGCAAAAAGACTATAGATGTAAGATATAGAAGGGGAATGAATGCTTTCTTTTTTGCCATTTTTCGTCTTTAATGAAGTCAGCTTCACCTCATTCGTCAACTCTATATGATAAGAATATTTCTATCAAGCATAAGTTCTATTACAAGTCATAGAGCCTATAAATCTATTCTCACGTTTTTTTTTATTTGCAATTCGGGAGTTAGTTCTTGAATTTAGAAAGAATACACAAATAGAATAAGAAAAAGAAAGAGTCTGCTTCCAATTCGAATGAAGAAAAAAATATTGTTTCCAAAGATATCAATTGCTAAAATTCGAAGCAATTGCCCCTTTCGATGAATGCATGAAAGAGGACTTCAAGTAATGAATATTAGTTGGATTTCGAAACGAAAAAACACCCTTTCTTTCTATCAAACAAAATTAAAAATATCAAATATTTCCAAAAAAAAATTCAAGAATTTTTTCCGTTTTTTTTTTTTTTTAAGAAAGCATTCATTTTTCAGTTCATTTTTTTTTTTTTCAAAATACTTCAATTGGTACACGCAAGAAATAGGCCAATTCCGCCGCTTTTTGTTCAATTTCTCGTGGAGTCAAATTCTCATCAGTACGAGTCAAGGGAATGACCCCCTGTCCTCTGATTTCCATATAAAGGACACGACGAGTATAAATACCCTCTTTAACTTCTATTCTGATGGACTGAATGTCTTTCATAAGGAATCGGAGAAAGATACGACGATTTTTTCCAGGAAATCCCCAACGAAAAATACACACTATTCCCTCTTTTCTATCGAATCGATCATAACCACTACCTACATTCCACGAGATTGTACACCACAAATAAGAGCTAATAAAGAGACCAGCGATTCCATAGAAAGACATCACGATCCCTTGCGGAAAAAAAAGAATTTGCTGAGACGGAAATAAAGATAGCAAATTTCTACCAAGATAACTCGAAGTTCCAACCAATAAGAACCCTAATGAACCTAAAAAAAGGATAACGGCCCAGCAGAAATTACTTGTTTTTCGAGACCCCGTTATAAGTTCTATCCATATACGTTCTGATCGCCAACCCATATTAGATCCAGTTGTATTTTTTTTTTGGAATTGGGAAAATAACCCAACCAAATGAATTTGATTTTACTTTTCCTTGTTTGCGAAGTAACTCTCATCAACTAGCACTATTTTTATGTAAACCTTTCGGAGTAATTCATCGAATTGCTTCTAGATCTAAAAAAAATAGATGAGATTTGTCCCTACTGCTGCCCGTATCTAAAAAATCTTGTTTTTTTGAACATGGAGAAATAAAGAAGCCATTGCAATTGCCGGAAATACTAGGCCCACTAAAGGCACAAAAATAGAGGGTAAGTTGCTGAGAGTTGTCATAGAATGGGTACCTCGATTTAATATTTGTACCTGTTATTTTTTTAGTTTTTTTGTTATTGTTCTATTAAGATTTTTACCTGTTATTTTTCTATTTTGATATTGTTATAAAGAGATTTTATAATCACTAGAATTCATATATACTTATACCAAGTAGATTTTCATATAGAAATCTATATAGAATAGAATTCTATATAGAATTATACTAAGTATATCTAAATGAGTATGAGTATATATAATAAATAAGAATCTAATTAAGTAGAAAAAAAAAATGGAATCAAAAGAATATTAATTCAAATTAATATTCTAATTCAAATTAATTTATTTAATTTATTAATATAAATAATATTAATTAAAATAGTATTAATATAAATTAATATTTTCATTTTAGAATAGTATAATTATATTCTAAGTAGATTCTAATTTTTATTATATTTTGATTCTATTCTATTTATATTCTAATTAGAATATAGTATAATAGAAATAAATAATAATATAATAATAAATAATTAATTAGAATTAATAATTATTATTTATTTATTAATTAATAAAAATAAAGAATTAATAAAAATAAAGAAAATAAAAAAATTGAATAATTTAAAGCTCTACTTGATTTAATTTGGAGTCAAAGGAAAGAAAGCATGGAGCTGAAATAACTCACTAAGAACGCCCTTTAAAGGATTACGCGGTACGATTGAATCAAATAAGCCCTTATGGAATAAATATTCAGCCGCTTGTGAACCTTCAGGTACTGTTTTATTCAATGTTTGCTCAATTACTCTTTTACCCGCAAATGCAATGTAAGCATTGGGTTCCGCAATAATGATATCCCCCAACATACCAAAACTAGCCGTCACCCCACCTGTAGTAGGAGATGTAAGGATCGAGACATAGAATAACTTTTTATTTGCTTGATAATCATATAAAGCAGAAGATATTTTAGCCATTTGCATCAAGCTCAAACTTCCTTCTTGCATACGTGCTCCTCCAGAAGCACATACTAGAATAAGAGGTAAAAATTGATTGGCAGCATATTCGATCAAACGGGTGATTTTCTCACCTACTACGGATCCCATACTACCCCCCATAAACTGAAAATCCATAACCCCAATTGCTACGGGAATACCATTTAGTTGACCTGTGCCTGTTTGAACAGCATCAGTTAATCCTGTCTTTCTTTGATAAGAATAAATACGATCTTTATAAGGTTCCTCTTCTGAATGAAATTCAATGGGATCCCCCGAAACCATGTCTTCATCCATCGGATTCCAAGTACCTCGATCAATCAAAAGTTCGATTCTATCTGAACTGCTCATTTGCAAATGATATCCACAGTGTTCACAAATATTCATTTTTGATTTCAAAACTTTCTTATAATTTAATCCATAACAATTTTCACATTGAATCCACAAATGTCTGTATTTTTTAGTTTCCTCTAGATCATTAGAACTTTCTCTTCTAGTTAAATCACTATCACTCGTAGCATTCGTGCGAGTTATTATACTGGAATTCCCTCTTTCACTAAGATTTCTGCCTTTACCACAAATGTAACTATAAATGTAACTGTCATTGTATTTGTCACTATCACCTAAAATGTAACCATCAATACAGATTTGAGAACGAAGATAACTGTCAATGCAATTATTAATGTGATTATTCCAACTATATTTAGTATCATACATGTAATGATCATAGTCGGGATCGTCACTCTTAGATACATTATTCAGATAGCTGAAATTCTTATAACTATAAAAAAAACTTTCTAGTTCACTTAGAAAAGAATGATCATTATCAATCTCAAAAATTTGATTTTCAATATCAAAATATATGGAATAACTGTCCCTATTACTATCCCTAACTAAAAAAGTGTCATCAGAGATGAAATTCCGAATGTTCCCAACGCCGACTAAATAATCAACATTACTGTAACTAGAATTGTCACTATCACCCCACCTCTGAATGTTTTTATCCATATCAGTTAGAATTGGGTCTTCACTTACATTGGTATTTTCAATAGGACCAAAACTATCCATTGATTTACTTAGCCCACACCTGTATTCTAACTCCCTATTAAACAACATCGAATTGAACCACCATTTTTCCATAGAGTTTTCTTGCCTCTATTTACATGAAAATACACTAGATGAATAGTCATTCGATGAAAAATCTCTTTTGAATATTTCATTTCCTATCACAATAAGCATATAAATCCAATCACTAGGATTATTAACTAATAACGAGTGAGTGGATATTAAAAAAACGATTCTTTTTCTTGAGAACCCAGAGTATCGTTTCACTATATATGTCACTATATGTGCTGGAACTCTTTTCTATTTCAATTCTATAATAATAGAATTGAAAAAATCTTCAAAAAATTATATAAATTCTGATTAATTCTTATTAAAAAATTTAAATTTAATAAAAATAAACAATTTATTTAATTTTTTTAGTAGTTTACCCCCTGTTGTGTCAAATTCACATCGAAAAACGAAATAGTTGTTCTCTCCTAGGAATCTGAAGAACTTTTTTCGTAAAATCTCGTCTACTTAAATACTAATAAGTTTCGATTCCAACACGAAACGAAAAGAAAGGGCAATATACAGGATGGGTAACAAAAGTTGTGATATTTAGCTCGACCCAGGATCCGAACCTACGAGATAGAAAAGAATACACCAATCCTAAAGATCCATAGGATTTATTGTGCATCCAACTTAACAATAGAAACGTTTAAGTTGTTTCGTCTTCTATTTTGTATTTACGATCTCGTATATCTAGATAAATAGTTATCTAGAAAATAGAAAATCGAAAATCAAAACAAAATCAAAAAAAAAATATATATAAATAAATAGAGAATATATAGAAAATATATAGAAAATATATAAAAACTAGAAATATATATATAATATAAAATTATATAATATAAAATAATAGAAATATTAAATATATAAATAAATAGAAAAAAGAAATCTAATCAAAAATATATACACTAAAAAATATATACTAAAAAATATATACAAATATATACACAAATAGATCCAATAGTATCCAATAGTATCTTTGTAATATATCCAATAGTATCTTTGTATTGTATTCGGCTCAATCTTTTTAGTAAAAGATTGGGCCGAGTTTAATTGCAATTCAATTAATAGAACGAACGGTAATT